AAGAAGAATGCCCATGTTGTGGCAATTCCACCCAGAAGGTAATGGGTTACTCCTACAGCACGTCCTTGTATAATGCTCAAGGCTCTAGGCTGAGTAGCAGGAGCAACTTTTAATTTGTTATGAGCCCAAACGATAGATTCAATGAGTTCTTGCCAATAACCACGGCCACTAAATAAAAACATTAAACTGAAAGCCCAGACAAAATGAGCGCCTAAGAAAAAAAGACCATATGCAGATAATGAAGAACCATAAGACTGAATTACTTGGGATGCCTGTGCCCACAAGAAATCTCGGAGCCAACCATTAATCGTAATGGAACTCTGTGCAAAATTTCCCCCTGTGATATGAGTTACTATCCCTTGATCACTTACAGTACCCCAAACATCCGACTGCATTTTCCAACTGAAATGGAAAATGACTACCGAAATTGCATTGTACATCCAGAATAGACCTAAGAAAACATGATCCCAGGCGGAGACTTGACATGTTCCCCCCCGTCCAGGCCCGTCGCAAGGGAATCGAAAACCAAGATTTGCTTTATCAGGTATCAAACGGGAACTACGAGCAAATAAAACACCTTTCAAAAGTATTAATACAGTCACATGGATGGTAAATGCGTGAATGTGATGGACTAAAAAATCTGCGGTTCCTAATGGAATAGGTAACAAAGCGACTTTGCCACCTACAGCTACTAACTCGCCACCTCCCCACGTTAAGCTGGTACTTGTTGTTGCACCAGGAGCTGTTACGCCAGGCGCGTCAGCATGGATATTTTGTACCCATTGAGCAAAGATGGGTTGTAATTGTATGGCGGTATCCGAAAACATATCTTGGGGACGGCCTAAAGCACTCATGGTATCATTATGAATGTACAAGCCAAAACTGTGAAAACCTAGAAATATACATACCCAGTTAAGGTGGGATATGATTGCATCGCGGTGTCTAAGGACGCGATCTAATAGATCGTTGTATCGAGTAGTTGGATCATAGTCTCTTACCATAAAAATGGCTGCATGTGCAGCAGCACCAACTATTAGAAATCCGCCAATCCACATGTGGTGTGTGAACAAGGAAAGTTGTGTACCATAGTCAGTAGCTAGGTATGGATAGGGGGGCATAGAGTACATATGATGAGCTACAACAATAGTTGTAGAGCCTAGCATAGCTAGGTTAAGAGATAATTGAGCATGCCATGACGTTGTTAGGATTTCATAGAGACCCTTATGGCCTTGTCCTGTAAATGGGCCTTTATGAGCCTCCAAAATATCTTTAAGTCCATGACCAATACCCCAGTTGGTCCTATACATATGACCAGCGATCAGGAAAAGAATAGCAATAGCTAAATGATGGTGCGCAATATCGCTCAACCATAGGCCACCGGTTATTGGATCTAGTCCTCCGCGAAAAGTAAGAAATTCTGCGTATTTGGACCAATTCAAGGTGAAAAAGGGGGTTGCTCCTTCGGCAAAACTAGGATAAAGTTGAGCCAAAAGGTCACGATTCAAGATAAATTCATGAGGAAGTGGTATCTCTTTAGGATCAACCCCAGCGTCAAGAAATTGGTTAATCGGTAAAGATACATGGATTTGGTGTCCCGCCCAAGAAAGAGACCCAAGTCCTAATAACCCCGCTAAGTGGTGATTCAACATGGATTCTACATCTTGGAACCAGGCCAATTTGGGAGCGGCTTTGTGATAATGGAACCAACCAGCAAAAAGCATTAACGATGCAAAAATCAATGCACCGATTGCGGTACAATAGAGTTGTAACTCACTAGTTATTCCAGATGCTCGCCAAATCTGAAAAAAACCGGAGGTTATTTGGATTCCTCGGAAACCTCCACCTACATCGCCATTTAAAATTTCTTGCCCTACTATTGGCCAAACTACCTGAGCACTGGGTCCAATGTGAGTAGGATCGCTTAGCCATGCTTCATAATTGGAAAAACGGGCACCGTGGAAGTACATGCCACTCAACCAAAGAAAGATAATGGAGAGTTGACCGAAATGAGCACTAAAGATTTTTCGAGAGATCTCCTCCAAATCACCGGTATGACTATCGAAATCGTGAGCATCAGCATGTAGGTTCCAGATCCAAGTGGTAGTATCGGGGCCCTTAGCTATTGTTCTTGAGAAATGCCCGGGTCTAGCCCATTCCTCAAAAGATGTTTTTACAGGATCCCTATCCACAACAATTTTAACTTCTGGTTCCGGCGAACGAATAATCATTAAGTCCTCCTCTTTCCGGACAAGACATACAAAGAGACCCGCCAACTTTTAGTGAATCTTTGAAGGATAGATATTATGATTAGTCCTTTTCTTTACTATCTACCGCTCTTCTATTTTTTTTTTTTTTAGTTATTCACTGGAGCAATTATATATTGAAGTCAATCCGAGGCAAGTGTTCGGATCTATTATGACATAAGGATTAGGTGCCTAACGGACATGGGTTACCCTGGAAAATTATTTCTCGACGTAAAAAAAAATCTTTTTTTGTTACGTTTTAATTTAAGAAGCTAGTGTATTTTTTTTTTTTAGGGTATAAGCCCTACATCTACTTTCCTTGAGTGAGCATAATATAAATATTTTTATTCGATTCCAAATTCCAAGAAACTTATTAGAATTATTAAAAAAATCGTCCTTTAGGTAGGAATATTTAGATTGTCCCTACTTTATTACCTCTGTTCTAGAGCCTATCCCTATTGTTTATCCTTATGAAATATGATATAAAATCGAAATGATATAAAATCGAAGGTAGAAGAAAGGGATATAATGAAATTCTTGATTTGATCTTCCTACCAAAATTATTTGATTAATGGATCAACAACCAAACCGCCCATTTTATAAAAATGAAGAGTGGTCTTATTCAAATTCAAAGCGCTTCGTAATCTTCAACCAGTTCTGTGCTTCAATATAATTTCCCGGAGTAAGCGCTATAGCTTGTTTCCAATACTCAGCAGCTTGATCAAACCAAGCTTCCGCAATTTCCGAATCGCCCTGTAGAATGGCCTGTTCTCCTCGGTCGGAATAGGCAGTTCCTTCCCCTAGAACCGTACTTGAGAGTTTCCTACCTCATACGGCTCAGAAATTGCTATCTTAATTTCCCCTATCTTAACTGAATTCGATTTTTCAAAAATCGATCCAATTTCTTCTTGGGTTAAGCAGAAGAAGTTAATTACCTAAGTTTCAAACCCTAATTTTGATCAATAATCAGTCTGATCTTTTCTCCCACCTTCAGAAGAATGAAGCATACATAGACCTATATCCTTCGTTCGAATTTTCTGAAAGGTAACTATCTCGGTTTCGTGTCTTTCATATATGAAATTTCTATAGAATCCTTGAAAAAGACTTTTTCCCATAAGAAAGAAAAAAGAACTTACTATCTTTGGGATCTGATACTACACCGCTGCTTAATCCTTTAGTGGATCGGCTCTATTACATAAGCAGATTCCTAAATTTTGCCCCATCTCATGGTATAATTAAGCAGTTTTTTTTAGTTGTATCGACCCAGTCGCTCACTAATTGATCTTTACGGTGCTTTCTCTATCAATTTGAGAATTTATCCATAGAATAGTAGTATAGGCTCGACTTTCTTCTTATTTTGATTCTCGTGAAGTGTTCTTCCTTCCTACAGCTGATAGGGCAAAATCATTGTTTTGACGATCCCTATGTAGAAAGCCCTTTTTCTAGTAAATACTAGAAAATTTCATCTTTTTTTCTTCCTTCTTTCTATAGTGGAGATAGTCGCACGTAATGACAGATCACGGCCATATTATTAAAAGCTTGCGGTAAGAAGGGGTTTCGTTCTAGCGCCCGGAAATAATATTCCAAAGCCTTTGTATGCTCTCCATTGCTTGTGTGTATAAGGCCGATGTTATATAGTATATAACTTCGATCATAGGGATCAATTTCTAGTCGCGTAGCTTCATAATAATTCTGCAAAGCTTCCGCATAATTTCCTTCGGATTGAGCCAACATCCGTTACGGTCGTTCATTCTATTCAAAAAATCTCCGTTCCAAAACCGTACATGAGGTTTTCATCTCATACGGCTCCTCCCTTCTGTACATAATACTAAGCAAAAAATCGATAGAATGAAAATAGAATTAGTCCCATCTCATTATGGACCGAAAGGGGCTGGTATTTTTCCAAGAAATCTCTAGCCAACCTTCCCCCAAGAGGTTTTTCTTAACACCAATGAATTCTATTAATGCTAGAGGAAAACGATAGCTCCAGGAATTTCTTTGTTCTCAACGCCTCCTATTTAGAGGAATTAGCCACTTCAACGACCTTTGATGGTTATAAGGGTATCCAACGTACAAACCCGATGGTTGTTTGCTATCCCAACCATTCTTCCCAATCCTGATACCGATCAGGAAAGGGTTAATTTCTAACAAAGTTTTTCTCTTGTTGATTCCTATTTCGAGGTGTAGTGCTTTTCTCCCCTATGCTGCCTATTGGTCCTAGTAGAGTAGGATTAGCCTGTAATACAGAACCTATCCTGTAGGTGTAACCTTTCGCTCAATACTCAAATCTACAATTGAAGCATCTAAGGCCACATCAATCGAGGATACACGACAGAAGGAATTGTTAGTTCACCTCACCTTCCCCAAGCGTGGGCTTCCTTTACTAATTTTGTTCTCTCTATGCGAACCCCTTCTTTTTCTCGTAAGACTGAGATGTAGGTAGGGCTAAAAAAAAACAAAAAAAAAAAAGAGTCAAATCGCACCATCTCTATAATAAGAAAATGCCCTTTTTTCCCCTGAGGTTGTCGGAATTATTTGCAATAAAATATTGGCTACAATCGAGGAGGTCTTATCAATGAAATTTCCATTTATACGGGATCTAGGCATAATTCCCAATCCATTCTATATAGAATTCTTTTCATTCTATCACAAAATAACATAAAAACTTATAAATCGATCCATATGCTCTAAATGGATAAGAGAGGTATGGATTTTCCACTCAGCTCAAATTGTCTCCTTTTCCTTCTGTTTGGACAAGAAGAGATATGAAATATTTGACTAAGATTGGATTTCATTCCACTTTCCTATTTCTCAACAACAACTTCTGTCATCAGCTATTTCGCGTTTTCAAAGTCATTAATTATCCCATACCCTTTTTTATTTAGATTGTATGGCGTAACATACCTTATGCAAATAGAATTCTAGGGTTCCTTGGTTCCTTTATTTTCTTTTGGAATTCTTCCATTCTCTTTTTATTTGGGTTTTCCAAAAAGAAAAACTTTTGAGAGAGCAGAATTCCTAGTAAAAAAATAAATAAAGGATCCTTACACTTAGATAAAAAAAGAATTTTTCCAATAGAGCCATGGAATCCCCCAACGGTTGTGGCTGTACCTGTACTGCAGGAATACAAAAACTCGCTATTCACTCAGTTTATTTTCCATAATAAGTTATGTAGGAGAGATGGCCGAGCGGTTCAAGGCGTAGCATTGGAACTGCTATGTAGACTTTTGTTTACCGAGGGTTCGAATCCCTCTCTTTCCGTTTCTCTTAATTCATCAACGTTACCGATCACAATGTATCAAATCAAATAACAATTTATTTGAGCAATAATACCTTTATTTAATAGAATTCTCTAAAGCAAATTACTTTGCTATGTAAAATATAACAAAAAAGAAAAAAGATCCTAAGGTTAATCTATTTCTGCTAGGTGAATGAATGGAAAAATACGAATTAAGAGCCTTATTAGGTCGATTTAGTTCGGGGAAAGGGGAAGGGGAAAAAAAATTCTATGAACCTTTCCTTTTGCGTTAAGCTCAAGTCTGACGAGAGTAATATTCTACAACTAACAACTCATTTATTTTCAGACCGACCCACTTTCTATCTAGGATTTTTTGTACTAGTCCTTTATATTGCAATGTATCAACCGTCAAATGCTTTGGCAATTTGCCCGGATCGAATGAAGCAATAGAATTTTGAACCAGACGTTTTGATCTTTGGTTATCCTTCGTAGTAATAATATCTCGGGGTTTGCAACGAAAACTTGGTATATCAACTATACGACCATTAACTAAAATATGTCTATGATTAACTAATTGCCGGGCCCCAGGTATGGTTGAAGCCATACCCAATCGAAAAACAATATTATCCAAACGCATTTCAAGTAATTGTAGTAAAACTTGACCTGTTGACTTTTTTGCTTTTCCGGCGATATGTACATATCTAAGTAATTGTCGTTCTGTCAGACCATAATGAAAACGTAATTTCTGTTTTTCTTGAAGGCGAATACGATATTGCTCTTTTTTCCCAGAATGGAATTTCTTTTTCAGATTACTTCCGGATTTAGGCGTTTTTCTAGTGAGTCCTGGTAAAGCTCCCAGACGGCGTATTTTTTTTAAACGAGGTCCTCTATAACGGGACATGACGACTCCTTTTTTTATTGAAATTACATTTTACACAATAAATTTCATTGTATTTACATTACAGAATACATCGAAATTAAAACTGAATTAAATTAAAGGATAAACAGAGTAAAATCTACTAAAGAACCACAAAAAATGGAATTTCATCAACATCTGGATTTTTTGTATATATATTATTTATTTTAATGTTTTGTATCTAGCAAAATTTTAAGGTAGAAGAACGTAATGGATTCTGGATTCCCCATTTAATTCGGAGAAAAAAAAAGGGATTCTTGTTCATGGAACATCAATAGAGAAAAAAGCCGACTATCGGATTTGAACCGATGACCCTCGCATTACAAATGCGATGCTCTAACCTCTGAGCTAAGTGGGCTTACATAACAGAAATAGTGTAACAAATAGAAATATATATAGAAAATCTGTAAAATGGCAGATCTTAATTATTAATCTTAGTTATTAACTAGTTCGAAATTTGAAATTCTACTTAGAACAAAAAAAAATACTAGAATTTCATAAAGATAAAGTTAGCTTGATATGCTTAACTAAACGATATTCTTAAATAGGATTATAGAATTTACTAGGCTTATAGAATTTATTGAACTTTCTTTTTATTTCTCTAACTCGCAAATCCATTTTTCTAATAGAATCTATTCCAATTTCTATATTCAATTTGATTTCAGATATTTTCAATTTGATATGGCTCGGACGAAAAATCTAATAGATAGAAAAGAATAATCTATATGAATAATAAAGAGAAAATGCGAATCTCTTGGCATTTTCATTCGAGCATTATATACATTTTTACATTTTTTGAAATATTTTGTTTTTTTATTTGTTAATAATTTAAGGATTTCTATTTCACTAAGGAAAAGATAGAATCATAACAAATGAAATTTAGAATTCTGATTAGAAAAAAAAAAAAGAATGAATATCAAGCGTTATAGTATGATTTTTAATATTCTAAAAAAGGAAAGAGAAGGGGTGGGGGAGAGAAAAACTTTTGGATATATTGATTCCGATTGAATTGCAAATATATCAACGGTAGAATCAATTCAATTCTGAATTGCAATAAGCGGGGTCTCTTGAATAGAGACGAGCTGTTAGACTACGTCGAATAATGAATTGAATGATTCAAAAAAAAAACTAAGAGATGTAGAAAATTACACAAGGAATCCTGGTTTCAAAGAAAAAAAGGAGACAATGGGGATATGGCGAAATCGGTAGACGCTACGGACTTGATTGTATTGAGCCTTGGTATGGAAACCTGCTAAGTGGTAACTTCCAAATTCAGAGAAACCCTGGAATGAAAAATGGGCAATCCTGAGCCAAATCCCTTTTTTGAAAAACAAGTGGTTCTCAAACTAGAACCCAAAGGAAAAGGATAGGTGCAGAGACTCAATGGAAGCTGTTCTAACGAATCGAGGTGTAATTACGTTGTGTTGGTAGTGAAACTCCCTCTAAATTACTAAATTAGAGAAAGAAGGGCTTTATACATCTAATACACACGTATAGATACTGACATAGCAAACGATTAATCACAGAACCTATACCATAATATAGGTTCTTTATTTATTTTTTAGAATGAAATTTGGAATGATTATGAAATAGAAAATTCTGAATTTTTTTAGAATTATTGTGAATCTATTCCACTCGAATATTGAGTAATCAAATCCTTCAATTCATTGTTTTTGAGATCTTTTAAAAATAGGATTAATCGGACGAGGATAAAGAGAGAGTCCCATTCTACATGTCAATACTGACAACAATGAAATTTCTAGTAAAAGGAAAATCCGTCGACTTTATAAGTCGTGAGGGTTCAAGTCCCTCTATCCCCAAACCCTCCTTTATTCCCTAACCATAGTATTTATCCTCTTTTCTCTTTTATCAATGGGTTCAAGATTCATTAGCTTTCTCATTCTACTCTTTCACAAAGGAGTGCAAAGAGAACTCAATAGATCTTATGCTATTCATTAAATAGATTTCTTTTTTATTAGAGTATCCGCAAAAAATCTCAATTATTAATTCAATTTATAAGTATTAAAAAGTAAGCCATCCACAATGCATAGGACTATCCCCCCCCCATTTCCAAATTAGGAATGGAATACTTTATTGATTTTTTAGTCCCTTTAATTGACATAGATGCAAATACTCTACTAGGATGATGCACAAGAAAGGGTCAGGATAGCTCAGTTGGTAGAGCAGAGGACTGAAAATCCTCGTGTCACCAGTTCAAATCTGGTTCCTGGCACAGAAAAAAAGGATCTACCGAATAGATATTGATACAAATATCTCGAGATGTATTGGTGTACATATTCATTAATAATCTAGATAGTATACACTAAGTAGATAAATATACACTAAGTAGATAAATCTCTAAACACTTCTTTTTATTTTCAATTTTTAAAAGGGTTAAAATCTCTGGTTCTTTTCTTTATAGTTATAGAAGGAGGGGAAATTAGGTGTTCTTTGCTTCGCTTCATTTTTACATTTCTTATTAATTTTGTATTCCCCTATTCCGAAGAATATTTTTTTTCTTGATACTTACTTTCCTAGTTGTTCTAAATAATGTGCGCGGTACAAAGTTCGTGGTAAGAACTTCTTTATTGGAAAATCGAAATGAAGCCCTTTTTTGATGAGTCTATCTGGACCTTTTTGTATAATAGGAAGTAATTAGAATATAATAGGTATTTCGTTTCGTCTAGGAACAGAATAGCAAAATATTCCGTGACTTGAATAAAATCTAGAGTTGTGTTGTATAAGTGAGTATGAATTTATTATCATTCAATGAGCATCTTGTATTTCATAGAAATTAGGAGTTATATAGTCCTTACGTAAGGGCCAGCCTATCCAACTTTCAGGCATTAAGATACGTTTAAGGCGCGGATGATTATCATAAGAAATTCCCACCATATCATAAGATTCGCGTTCTTGAAAATCGGCACTTCTCCAAACCCAGAAGACAGACGGAATTCTAGGATTATCCTTTTGGGTAAAGACTTTTATGCATACTTCTTCTGGGTTATCTATACCATACTGTATTCTCGTAAGATGATACACGCTAGCTAAAGATCCACCGGGTGCTACGTCATAAGCACATTGGGAACGTAAATAATTGTAACCATATACATATAAAATGACAGCAATGGAATCCCAATCTTCTGCTTTTATTTGTAAAGTCTCTATTCCTCGGTGATCGAAGCCCAAAGATCTATGAACCACCTCATGTTTGACTAGCCAATTAGATAACCACCCCTGCTGCATTGTCTTGATCTCCCCCCCCCCCCTTTTTTTTGTATAAATATTTCACATTTCAAATGTAAGTTTGAAAGATTGCACTGCTCTTTCTTTTTCTGCACAAAAGAACTCCTCTTAATTCACTAATTTGGAGGAAGATACTGGACTTTTGGATTTGAAAATAGTTTCAGAAGATATATCTAAAGTAGATGGTGATTGATAGAGCAATTCTTGTTCGTAAGTTCCGGTATGAGTACTGCGCCGAACATAAAGTTTGTGACTGGTAGTAAAACATCGATTTTTCTTTTGACTTTGACATAGAGTTCGATCCTCAACAATTTCTCGCGATATCTTCTTACGAAGTTTTGTTAGGGCATCTATAACAGCCTCTGGTTTAGGTGGGCAACCCGGCAAGTAGACATCCACAGGAATTAACTTATCAACCCCTCGAACAGTACTATAGGAATCCGTACTGAACATTCCCCCTGTAATAGTACAGGCTCCCATAGCAATGACGTATTTTGGTTCAGGCATTTGCTCATATAATCGCACTAAAGAGGGAGCCATTTTCATTGTTACCGTACCGGCTGTTAAAATTAGGTCCGCTTGCCTAGGACTTGATCTTGGTACCAATCCATAACGATCAAAGTCGAATCGTGAACCTATTAATGCAGCAAATTCAATGAAACAACAACTGGTACCATATAGAAGGGGCCATAAACTGGAGAGTCTTGACCAATTCGAAAGATCATTTGGTGTAGTTGAAATAACGGAATTGGAACTTGTTTGGTCAAGTAACGGAAACTCAATCAAACTCATGACTGTCTCAATGGAATCTTTTCCTTCTTTTTTTTTTTTGTCTGAATATTCAGTTAAGACCATTCCAAGGCTCCTTTTCGCCATGCATAAACTAAACCAACAACTAGGATAAGCACGAAAATGAAAGCTTCAATAAAAACGGATACACCCAATACGTCAAAACTCATTGCCCAAGGGTAGAGAAAGACCGTTTCCACATCAAAAACAACAAAAACTAGCGCAAACATGTAATAGCGTATTCGGAATTGTAACCAAGCACCCCCCATGGGTTCTATACCCGATTCATAACTAGAAAGCTTCTCTGGTCCTTCATTAATCGGGGCTAAAAGCCCTGAAATCCAAAATACCAAAATAGGAATAAGGCTTGCTATTATTAGAAATGTCCAAAAAATATCATATTCGTGAAGCAGGAACATAAATGTACTCCCATTAATGTGGAATAGGCAGAACTGAAATTAGTCAATTCAGTTGGCATTGTCAATTTATCCAGAACTTCTCTCTTTTCATCGGTGAAACAAGAATCTCTTTTGCTCAAACCAAAGAGCATTTACTTTAGCTTTTGTTTCTTTTGTGCCATGTCTTCCTTAAGGATTCATCCAATGGAATCCCCACTCTCTTTCTTTTGGATTTCCATTCTATTTAGATATGGTATAGACCTAATTCTTATACAAAGAAAACTCTTTTGCTTCACTTTGTCTCGTTTTCTCTAGAATCTCTAGAAAAAAGAATTGCTCTATCCTTTATTTAAGGATATTAAAAAAGAAAATACTTACTACTAATTAGATTAGAACCTAATTAAAATAGGATTACTAATGTATGCAGCCTAATGAGGAATAATACTAAAAAAAAAAAAGAACTCTATTTCAGAATTATGAAACAGAATATCCTGTTTTATTATTTACTCTTTCTTTTTTTTTTTTATTTTCTTTCGATTTTTTCTATTTAAAGTAGATCTATTTAGATAATGTATATTTTTACATAATGTATATTATAGTAATATACTTCAAACAAAATAGGAATTCGCAAAATGGAGAAAATGGTTGCAGTCATTATAGGAAAGTCTAGGGCATATCCTATTTTATTTGAAGAAGGATGGAATTCAAATCAGATAAGAGATCTTGATTTGATCGAAATTCTTTTTTCTTTTCCTGTCTCTATGATTTTCGATAAATGAGCCTATGGTAATGCTTTTATCTCTATTCTAGGTCGCAAGCGACCGTCGAGTCTATAAACAAGTACTAATAAGAAAAAGAAAACTATACTAAAGAAAACATAGGATATCCATCCTAAAATCTAAAAAAAAAAAAAGACATATATATTAGTAGGGCTATACGGATTCGAACCGTAGACCTTCTCGGTAAAACAGATCAAACGAATTACTATCAAAATGATTCGAACTGTTTCAAAGACCCAACATGCATTTTTCTGCATTGGGCTCTTTCATCAACTGATGTAAAAATCAGTTAATCCGCCATAGTTTTTCTTTACGGAAAGATAATAAGATGGCTCCCTGTGCTCTGATTGATTTATTTGTATTATGATCTATCTAGGAGCAATACCAAAGTGTTTCAAAGGAGGATTACCTTGACTTAGGTCTGCCTCCGGCCTAAATTAAATCAACCTAAGTGAAATGGAGTCTCTATCGTTCCGCTGCAAGAGTTGACTATGAGACTTCATACACCTTAAAGTTCATAGAACGAAAAGAAGTTTTTTGGAGGCCCTTATCCTCATTATGCCTAGCATTGAGTGGGCTGGATATTTACCTTATCAACTAGCAAATCAATAGGGGTTCTATTTGATTAGGCACCAGAATTGGCACCCGAATCGGACTAAACCGACTGTTTGTCAGGCTACTGTTCTCCTATTCTCTCGAATCCATGAAGTAAGACATTGATTTTGCAATAAGGTCAATTATGTTCATTGCATAATAAATTCCCTTGAAAAGCATTGGCGCACGTGTAAGCGAGTTGCTCTACCGAACTGAGCTATAGCCCTTGTCAGAGATATCTTAACATATAGATAATTTCTTGTCAAGATGAATATTCTGTAATGCCATAGGATATCCCTTTGATCTATTTACTATATACCATACCAATAATGGAGCGGTATTGCTTATAAAAAGGATTCGATCTATAATCGATCGAAGTAATGCGGCTTCTTTTGTGATGATAAATTGCCTACTTAACTCAGTGGTTAGAGTACTGCTTTCATACGGCGGGAGTCATTGGTTCAAATCCAATAGTAGGTAGGTAGGTAGAAAAATTACTAGATAGCATTGGACTTACTTCGCTTCGCTATCTAATAACGTTTTCTACCCTTCTTTCCTTTTTCTTTGTATCAACGAAACCTTTGGATTGTCTTCAATTGGATGGGGGAATCCAATTGATAGCCTCGACTCGTATCCTAGCCCGTTTGAGAGCTAGCTTTGCTTCAACCAATTCTTTCGTACCCTGAGCTTTACTCAAGTTAGCTTCAGCTATTTCAAGTGCCTGTTGAGCTTCTTCGGGATCAATGTCACTACCCAGTTCTCCATCATTTCCTAAAATGATGATCTCATTATTAACTATTCTCGCAAAACCACTCCACAGAACCGCCGTTAACCATTGGTCGTTGAGAAGGCGTATTCTCAAAGGACCCATATCTACAGCTGTGTTAATGGGGGCGTGGTTTGGTAATACACCAATTTGGCCACTATTAGTAGATAAAATGATTTCTTTCACTTCACAATCCAAAATAATTCGTTTAGGAGTCAGTACATAAAGATTTAATTTCATTTCTTCAATTTGCTCTCCTCTTCTAAGTTTATAGCTTTCGTGCTAGCTTCATCGATGTTCCCCACCAAATAAAAAGCCTGCTCGGGTAGGCCATCTAATTCTCCGGAAAGGATTAGTTGAAACCCCCTAATTGTTTCTGCAAGACTAACATACTTTCCTGGAGAACCGGTAAAAACTTCTGCAACAAAGAATGGTTGTGATAAGAACCGCTCGATTTTTCGTGCTCTTGCTACAGTTAAACGATCCTCCTCCGATAATTCATCCAACCCAAGAATTGCAATAATGTCCTGAAGTTCCTTGTAACGCTGTAAAGTTTCTTTAACTCTTTGCGCAGTTTCATAATGGTCCTTGCCGACGATCCGAGGCTGTAACATAGTTGAGGTTGAATCTAAAGGATCTACTGCGGGATAAATACCCTTGGAAGCTAATCCTCTGGAAAGTACGGTAGTAGCGTCCAAATGTGCAAATGTTGTGGCAGGAGCAGGGTCGGTCAAATCGTCTGCAGGTACATAAACAGCTTGGATCGAAGTTATCGATCCCTTGTTGGTAGAAGTAATTCTTTCTTGTAAAGAACCCATTTCTGTACTAAGGGTAGGTTGATAACCCACTGCAGAGGGCATTCTCCCTAATAAGGCGGATACTTCCGATCCTGCTTGAACAAAACGAAAGATATTATCGATGAATAAAAGCACGTCTTGCTTATTAACATCTCGGAAATATTCTGCCATAGTTAGGGCAGTTAAACCAACTCTCATACGAGCTCCAGGCGGTTCATTCATTTGTCCATAGACTAGAGCTACCTTTGATTCCTCGATATTTTTTTCATTAATTACTCCGGATTCCTTCATTTCCATATAAAGATCATTTCCTTCACGAGTCCGTTCCCCTACTCCGCCAAATACGGATACCCCTCCATGAGCTTTAGCAATGTTATTGATTAATTCCATGATGAGTACTGTTTTACCTACTCCAGCCCCCCCAAATAGTCCGATTTTTCCTCCACGCCGATAAGGAGCTAAAAGATCGACCACCTTAATACCTGTTTCAAAGATAGATAATTTCGTATCTAACTCAATAAAAGCAGGCGCGGATCTATGAATAGGGAATGTTGCACTAGTATCTACAGGACCCAAATTGTCAATAGGCTCCCCAAGAACGTTAAAAATTCGTCCGAGAGTAGTTCCACCGACCGGAACACTAAGAGGAGCTCCTGTGTCAATCACTTCCATTCCTCTCATCAACCCATCTGTAGCACTCATAGCTACAGCTCTAACTCGATTATTTCCTAATAATTGTTGTACCTCACAAGTCACATTAATTTGCTTCTCGGCAGTGTCCCGACTCTTGACTATCAAAGCGTTATAAATATAAGGCAACTTGCCCGGGGGAAAAGTGATATCCAGCACGGGTCCAATAATTTGATCAATACGCCCTGCATTTTTTTCTTCAATTGTGGAAACCCCGGGACGCGAAGTAGTAGAATTGGTTCTCATAATTATCACAGAATTATAAAAAAAAAGGAATTTGTCGAAATTTTTCTTTTTTTTCTTGTTGAATAATGCCAAATCAAATAAAAAAAATATCCAAAAATCAAAAAGTTAAAAGGAAATGAATTAGTTAATTCAATAAAAAAGAAAAGGGGACTAGCACTTGATTTCGTTGCCTAAGCGAATCCCATTCACTCGTTTACTCATGGAATGACTCCGGTGGAAAAGAAAGTTCAATCAATCTTTTTTTTGATAGACATTTTTCCTTTTGTCAAGGATCTTTGCCTCCTCTACTTTCCTGTCTAGGACTTCGATATACAAAATATATACTACTGTGAAGCATAGATTGCTGTCAACAGAGAATTTTCTTAGTATTTAGGTATTTAGATTCAAAATAAGAAAGGGGCCTATTAAGATAAGAACTTATAAAATTGTAAAATAAGGATTAAGGGCTTAGTTTGGGTTGCGCTATATCTATCAAAGAGTATACAATAATGATGGATTTGGTGAATCAAATCTATGGTTTAATAATGAACCATGTTAACTTACCATAACAACAACTCAATTCCTATCGAATTCCTATAGTAGAATTCCTATAGGATAGAACGTACACAGGGTGTACGCATTATATATGAATATGAATGAAACATATTCATTAACTTAAGCATACTCCCCTTTTTATTTAATGAGTTGATATTAATTGAATATTTTTTTTAAGATTTTTGCAAAGGTTTCATTTACGCTTAGTCCATATCGAGTAGACCCTGTCGTTGTGAGAATTCTTAATTAATGAGTTGTAGGGAGGGACTTATGTCACCACAAACAGAAACTAAAGCAGGTGTTGGATTTCAAGCTGGTGTTAAAGATTATAAATTGACTTACTACACCCCGGAATACGAAACCAAGGATACTGATATCTTGGCAGCATTCCGAGTAACTCCTCAGCCCGGGGTTCCGGCTGAAGAAGCAGGGGCTGCAGTAGCTGCGGAATCTTCTACTGGTACATGGACAACTGTTTGGACTGATGGACTTACCAGTCTTGATCGTTACAAAGGACGATGCTATCACATCGAACCCGTTCCTGGGGAAGACAGTCAATATATCTGTTATATAGCTTATCCATTAGATCTATTTGAAGAGGGTTCTGTTACTAACATGTTTACTTCCATTGTGGGTAACGTATTTGGTTTCAAAGCCCTACGTGCTCTACGTTTGGAGGATCTACGTATTCCTCCTGCTTATTCAAAAACTTTCCAAGGTCCGCCTCATGGTATCCAAGTTGAAAGGGATAAGTTAAACAAGTATGGTCGTCCTTTATTGGGATGTACTATTAAACCAAAATTGGGATTATCCGCAAAAAATTACGGTAGAGCGTGTTATGAGTGTCTACGCGGTGGACTTGATTTTACCAAAGATGATGAAAACGTAAACTCACAACCATTTATGCGCTGGAGAGACCGTTTTGTCTTTGTTGCCGAAGCAATTTATAAATCACAAGCCGAAACCGGCGAAATCAAGGGGCATTACTTGAATGCGACTGCAGGTACATGCGAAGAAATGATTAAGAGAGCTGTATTCGCGAGGGAATTAGGGGTTCCTATTATAATGCATGACTACATAACTGGAGGATTCACCGCAAATACTACTTTGGCTCATTATTGCCGCGACAACGGCCTACTTCTTCACATTCACCGAGCAATGCATGCAGTTATTGATAGACAGAAAAATCATGGTATGCATTTCCGTGTATTAGCTAAAGCATTGCGTATGTCTGGGGGAGATCACATCCACTCCGGTACAGTAGTAGGTAAGTTAGAAGGGGAACGCGAAATGACTTTAGGTTTTGTTGATTTATTGCGCGATGATTATATTGAAAAAGATCGTTCTCGCGGTATCTTTTTCACGCAGGACTGGGTATCCATGCCAGGTGTTATACCGGTGGCTTCGGGGGGTATTCATGTTTGGCATATGCCAGCTCTGACCGAAATCTTTGGAGACGATTCCGTATTACAATTTGGTGGAGGAACTTTAGGACATCCTTGGGGGAATGCACCAGGTGCAGCAGCTAATCGGGTGGCTTTAGAAGCCTGTGTACAAGCTCGTAACGAAGGGCGCGATCTTGCTCGTGAAGGTAATGAAATTATCCGAGCAGCTTGCAAATGGAGTCCTGAACTAGCCGCAGCTTGTGAAGTATGGAAAGCGATCACATTCGACTTCAAGCCGGTAGATACCATCGATAAAGAAGCGAAATAGAAAGAGAAAAAATGAGTTAGGAAATGCAGTAATTCTTCTTTATTCTTCGAATTGATTGCAATTAAATTTGGCTCGGTCTTTTAAAAGATCGAGCCAAATTTAAATATATCTTGATACGATCATGAGACTTGACAAATCGAGATTCTTCTATTCTATATATCTAGAATACAGAAAGGTATAATACAATAAACAAATACAAATCAAAATAGAGTATTATCATACGATAATGGAACCAAATACGCAGTATTTGCAGAAAAGAGTCTTCATTTATTGGCAAAGAATCAATATACTTCTAATAATATCGAATTGGGACCCACTAAGACAGAAATAAAGCATTGGATCGAGCTCTTCTTTGGTGTTAAGCTAGTAGCTGTGAATAGCCATCAACTACCCGGAAAGGGTAGAAGAATGGGACCTATTCTGGGACATACAATGCATTACAGACGTATGATCATTACCCTTCAACCGGATATTGTATTCCACTTCTACTTTTTAAATTTAAATTTTCTACTTTTTAAATTTAAATTAAAGGGTATTCTGAAAGAGGTATTTTTTCATTTTCACAATTGCTTTCTTTTGAATCCAATTTCAAGTTCGATTAGAAAGATAGAAAGGCCATTAAAATGGAAAAAGAAAAATCAAATTATCCATTCCATTCATTTTTTTAGAGATATAGAATACTTTTATAGAATACTTTAGTTAGTATTATTAGTTAGTATTATTTATCTATAAAAAATCTTTATTTTGCAAACTCAAAAATACAATAGTCAATATTCCTTATAATAGATATACTTAATTATATCATAAGAATCTTAAGATATATTTTGAATAGATAGAAATAGTAAATTGGAATTGAGACACCTATTCTATGACAGATTTAAACTTACCCTCTATTTTCGTGCCTTTAGTAGGCTTGGTATTTCCGGCAATTGCAATGGCTTCTTTATTTCTTTATGTGCAGAAAAATAAGATTGTCTAGAATCGACGGGGCCAAATTTGCTTAATGTATTTCCAGGATCATAATACAAATATTTTTTAGTGTAAGTAATATATTAATATGATAGGGTATGTAGCTCTTTCTACACACAAATGAAAAAATGCAGATATAGGCTACGAGCACAAATGCATACATACGCGTAGCCGAGTATAGCGAGTTTTTTTAAGTGGATCAAGAAATTTTTTTGATTTGAATAGAAAGTCAATGTATCTAACCAATTATTTCACAGGAGTACTAGCTGCTGAAGGCGATTTCAGAATCAAAAAAAGTAAAGTCAAAATCATTTAGCTTATTCTCTCAATTTCAATTAACCGCTGCTGGATTTAGTATATCTAATATGAATTGGCGATCAGAACACATATGGATAGAACTTCTAAAAGGTTCTCGAAAAAGAGGTAATTTTTTCTGGGCCTGTATTCTTTTTCTAGGTTCATTAGGATTCTTAGCGGTTGGGGCTTCCAGTTATCTTGGTAAAAATATGATATCCGTACTTCCATCTCAACAAATTCTTTTTTTTCCACAGGGGGTCGTGATGTCTTTCTACGGAATCGCGGGCCTATTCATTAGCTCCTATTTGTGGTGCACTATTTTGTGGAATGTAGGCAGTGGTTATGACCGATTTGATAGAAAAGAGGGAATAGTGTCCATTTTTCGTTGGGGATTCCCTGGAATAAAACGTCGCATCTTCCTTCGATTCCTTGTGCGGGATATCCAATCAATTAGAATTCAGGTTAAAGAGGGTCTTTATCCTCGTCGTATCCTTTATATGGAAATACGTGGCCAGGGGGTCATTCCCTTGACTCGTACTGATGAAAAGTTTTTTACTCCACGAGAAATTGAACAAAAAGCTGCCGAATTGGCCTATTTCTTGCGCGTACCAATTGAAGTATTTTGAGTACCAATTGCAATTTTTTAATTTTAATTAAATTGTAAGGGTATTTTCGAGTATTTATCTAAAGGAAGGAACGACCAAGGATAAGAGAAAATTGCTTCTAATTTGTTTTGTCCAAGTGAGATATATGGCCTAATATTCTTCCCTTTTCATATGAAAGAAAGGGCTTTTTTTTATTCTATTTCTCTATTCCACTCCATTTAGATCTAAGAAAGAACCCAATACAATGAAATTACCCTAGTATACAAAAAGAGAAATAGATACAAACACAAGGTCTCAAACCTTGTTATAGAATTTTTGCTTCAAAAAAAAAAAAAAAGAAATATTATATAGAGTCGGCGAATGAAGCGGATTCATTAACAACTCAATTTACAGATCAAAAATGAAAAAAAAGAAAGCATTGCCTTCTTTCCTATATCTTGTATTTATCGTACTTTTGCCCTGGGGAGTCTCTTTCTCATTTAACAAATGTCTGGAACTTTGGATTAAGAATTGGTGGAATACCAGGCAACCTGAAACTCTCTTAACGGATATTCAAGAGAAACGGATTCTAGAAGGATTCTTAGAATTAGAAGAGCTTTTTCTCTTGGACGAGATGATAAAAGAGAAACCGAAGACACATGTACAAAAACCTCCTATAGGAATACACAAGGAAATAATACAATTGGCCAAAATAGATAATGAGGACCATCTCCATATCATTTTGCATTTCTCAACAAATATAATCTGTTTGGCTATTCTAAGTGGTTCTTTTTTTCTGGGTAAAGAGGAACTTGTCATTTTGAATTCTTGGGTTCAGGAATTCTTCTATAACTTAAATGACTCAATAAAAGCTTTTTTTATTCTTTTAGTTACGGATTTTTTTGTTGGATTTCACTCCACCCGCGGTTGGGAACTACTAATTCGTTGGGTCTACAACGATCTTGGATGGGCTCCTAACGAGCTAATTTTCACTATTTTTGTTTGTAGTTTTCCTGTGATTCTAGACACGTGTTTGAAATTTTGGGTCTTTTTTTGTTTAAACCGTCTATCTCCTTCGCTTGTAGTCATTTATCATTCAATTAGTGAAGCATAATTGGCTTTTCTAATTATTAATAAAATTAGCATTTTTCTTCCTTTAGAAAGAAAGCCTTTTTTCTTTTTAGCAAAATTCTTTCTATTT